CTTTTGCTTCTCTATCCGAATTCTCGTTCTTTATCATAAAAGTTCTCCCCCGCCAATGAATGATAAGTGCCTAGGTGAAGCATAGTATAAGATAAGTCAGAAAAGTCTAAGTCTTATGAAAAAGAAAATAAATATACCTCTACTCTTACTATAAGATAAAGACTCTTAAGATATAAGATAAGGCTTTTCACATGAATACTTAGTAGAACGACTAACGACGAGATTTATTATCGTTTCTCGCGTGTCTCACGAAAGTGAGAGTAGGTGCAAATTCTCCCAATTTGTGACCGACCATACGATCTGTGATATAAATAGGTAAATGTTCCTTTCCATTATGAATAGCGATTGTATGGCCAATCATTGTGGGTATAATGGTAGATGCCCGAGACCAAGTCACTATGATTTCTTTCTCCTCCCTCCTGTTGAGTTTTTCAATTCTTCCCGATAAATGATTAGCTACAAAAGGATTTTTTTTGAGTGAACGTGTCACGGCTGATTACTCCTTTTTTTACATTTTTGAAATTGGCATTCTATGTCCAATATCTCGATCTTAATCTGAAGTATAATGATGAATGGAAAAAAGAGAAAATCCTTTAGCTAGATAAGGGAAGGGGCGGATGTAGCCAAGTGGATCAAGGCAGTGGATTGTGAATCCACCATGCGCGGGTTCAATTCCCGTCGTTCGCCCATCATATTATTTCCAATTCCAAAAATTCGATTTTCAATGTTCCTATTTACGGCGACGAAGAATAAAACTATCACTATATTTGTTCCTTTTCCTACTTCTTCTTCCAAGCGCAGGATAACCCCAAGGGGTTGTGGGTTTTTTTCTACCAATTGGGGCTCTCCCTTCACCGCCCCCATGGGGATGGTCTACAGGGTTCATAACTACTCCTCTTACTACAGGACGCTTACCTAGCCAACACTTAGATCCGGCTCTACCCAAACTTTTTTGGTTCACCCCAACATTACCCACTTGTCCGACTGTTGCTAAGCAGTTTTTGGATATCAAACGGACCTCCCCAGATGGTAATCTTAATGTGGCCGATTTACCCTCTTTTGCAATCAGTTTCGCTACAGCGCCTGCTGCTCTAGCTAATTGTCCACCCTTTCCAAGTGTGATTTCTATGTTATGTATGGCCGTGCCTAAGGGCATATCGGTTGAAGTAGATTCTTCTTTTTTATCAATCAAAACCCCTTCCCAAACTGTACAAGCTTCTTCCAAAGCATACGGCTTTCTAGATGTATATGATGATATCTAGACAGATGGATCTTATATGAATCGTATGATGAAGTACCACATGAGTGGATATATAGGAATCCAAATCTGCCGAATCACTTATGTTATGATCTTCTACATCCTAGGTCTCCCCGTTCCGTCATCTGGCTTATGTTCTTCATGTAGCATTCAGACCGGATGACTCTATGAAATTACGTCGATACTTGCACATATTACGGGTAACGTAGGAGACATCTCTATTTTTCCCCGGGGGGTCTTTCTAATTACCACTGCTTAGCTTTCAATTCGCCTCTGACCATCAAATGAAATGTGAATAACCCGTCCTCCTCTCTTTGAAACAAGGGGCGCTTCCGGTTCTGTGCGCGCTTCAAACAATTTTGTCTTCTCCATATTACCATATCTCTAGAGTCAATAATTTTCTATGAGGAACTACTGAACTCAATCACTTGCTGCCGTTACTCAACAGTTTTCTGTTGAGGTCTATCCCGTAGAGGTACTCCAATTGGATCAGTGATCGATTTCTAGGTTTCGTCATAAACCTAATTGGTTACTTCCAATTACGTAAATCAATAGTTCAAACCGCACTCAAAGGTAGGGCATTTCCCATTGATATAGGAACTTCTGTACCAGAAACAATGGTATCTCCAATTATAGCCCCTCTGGGATGTAAAATATATCTCTTCTCACCATCCCCATAGTGTATGAGACAAATGTATGCATTTCGATTAGGGTCATATTCTATGGTTACGATTCTACCAGATATCCCTTTTTCATTCCGTCGAAAGTCGATTTTACGGTATAGACGCTTATGACCTCCCCCTCTATGCCCTGCGGTAATGATCCCTCTGGCATTACGACCTTTACCACAACGATGCTGTCCATAGATCAAATTATTTCGTGGATTGGATTTCACTTGACTGTCTACGGCTCCATTGCGTGTGCTCGGGGTAGAAGTTTTGTATAAATGTATTGCCGTGTTATTAAGTCTTTTGCTTTAAGTTCTTTTCTCTATAAGAGGTGGAATAGAATAACCCGGTTGAAGCGTAATGATCATACGTCTGTAATGCATTGTATGTCCCATAATAGGTCCCATCCTTTTACCCTTTCCCGGGAGTCGATGACTATTCATAGCTCTTACCTTGACACCAAAGAAGAGTTCGACCCAATGCTTTATTTCTGTCCTAGTTGATCCTGATTCGACATTAGAAGTATATTGATTGTTCCCCAATAACCGAATACTTTTTTCTGTAAATACTGCATATTTGATTCCATCCATAAATCCATTTTCTTCCCTATGAGTTCCAGTATCGATAAGAATTCTAGTTCTTACTGTTCATATGTTATGGTATGAATATACCATACCAATTCGCTATGTATGGATGATGAGATTCCATTGATACAGAGCCAATTCCAATAGACTTATTGAATGTTCCCATTGGCGTGCATCCAGCAGGAATTGAACCTACGAATTTGCCAATTATGAGTTGGGCGCTTTAACCATTCAGCCATGGATGCTTAACAGGGATCATCGTACATCGTGAATAACCAAATTCCAATTGAAATGAAATCTTTAGGAGGAATCAATGAAACGACATCAATTCAAATCCTGGATATTCGAATTGAGAGAGATATTGAGAGAGATCAAGAATTCTCACTATTTCTTAGATTCATGGATCAAATTCGATTCAGCGGGATCTTTCACTCACATTTTTTTCCACCAAGAACGTTTTATGAAACTCTTTGACCCCCGAATTTGGAGTATCCTACTTTCACGTGATTCACAGGGTGCAACAAGCAATCGATATTTC